ATAGTAAACATTAAAGGGGGAGTCTTTGAATGGGCACAAAATATAATAATGTCTGTAGTAAGAAGAAGGGTTCAATGGTGTCAGCGTTGGTTGGTTAGAACCAACCATAAAGATATTGGAACGCTATATTTTATTTTTTCTTTTTGGGCTGGTTTAATAGGAACGGGTTTTAGTATAATTATTCGTATAGAATTAGCTATACCTGGGAAGGGCTTGTTGGATCCGCATATTTATAATTTAGTTGTTACTGCTCATGGTTTGGTTATAATTTTTTTTTTGGTAATGCCAATAATGATTGGTGGGTTTGGTAATTGATTAGTTCCTTTAATGCTAGTTGTACCTGATATAGCTTTTCCGCGAATAAATAATGCTAGATTTTGGTTTTTACCTGTATCTATATTACTTTTGTTGGGATCTGCTTATGTAGAAGATGGTGCAGGAACTGGTTGAACAATTTATCCACCTCTTTCTAGATTATTAGGACACCCTGGGTGTGCAATGGATTATGTTATTTTATCTCTCCATATTGGTGGTGCTTCTTCTATTATGGCGTCTATTAATTTTCTAATTACAAGTGTTAGGATGCGAACTGGGGTAATAAACTTACTTCGGACAAGGATGTTTGTTTGGTGTATTGCTGTTACTTCTTTTCTGTTGATTTTAGCTATGCCGGTATTGGCTGGGGCTTTAACGATGCTCTTAACAGATCGAAATTTTAATACTAGATTTTTTGACCCCACCGGTATAGGTGATCCTGTTCTTTTTGTCCACTTGTTTTGATTCTTCGGGCATCCTGAAGTTTATATTTTAATTTTACCAGCATTTGGAATTATTTCTCATGTGGTAAAAGTTGGCACTTCTAAATTGGAGTTATTTGGAAAGGTTCCAATAATTCATGCTGTGATGTCAATTGGTATTTTAGGTTTTATTGTTTGGGGGCATCACATATTTACGATTGGGATAAATGTTGATAGTCGAGCGTATTTTAGAACTGTTACATTTATTATTGCTATTCCTACTGGTGTTAAGGTGTTTAGGTGGATTGCTACTATAAGTGGAGGAATTGTAAAGGATTGACCTATGGTCTATTGGGCAGGTGGTTTTTTATTTTTATTTACGTTGGGTGGGCTTACTGGGATTGTTTTAGCAAGAGCATCTTTAGATGTAGCTCTCCATGATACCTACTATGTGGTAGCCCATTTCCACTATGTTCTTAGAATGGGGGCTATTTTTGCAATGTTTGCAGGTTTCCATTATTGGTTCCCGTTGTTCACAGGGATTGGGTTAAATCCAATTTGAAGAAAGAGGCAGTTTTTTAGGATGTTCGTTGGGGTAAATAGAACTTTTTTCCCTCAACATTTTTTAGGAATGGGAGGAATACCCCGGCGATATCAGGATTATCCTGATTCTATACATGGGATAAATATGTTTTCTAGGTGGGGTTCTATAGCATCTTTTGCTAGATTAATGGTTTTTTTGTTTATTCTTTGGGAAGGAATATTAAGAAAGCGGTGTCTTATTTTCCCAATAACAGGTCCTGTTGAAACTGAGTGAGCAGCAAAGGGGTTCCCTCGGATAATACACAATGCAGCGCAAAATCCCTATGGAATTGAGTTTAATTTAAGAAAAAAACTTCGTCGAGTAAAGTTTGTCTGCGGGGATTTGGTTAACCAAAAAAAAGTTTAAGGTAGGGGAAGTTTTAGAGAGATTTTTAGAGTAAATTTTACTTTAATTTGATTGAAAGAAAAAATTTGTTGGGGTGTCAGATAAATGTGTTAAATTTAGGATTTAATTATGGGCATAGCTCCCCTAATAGTGATAATAGTAATTGTAAGGGTTCTTATACTAGTAAGGGTAGCTTTTTACATTGTTACTGAACGGAAGGGTCTTGGAATACTTCAATTGCGACAAGGCCCAAATAAGGTTGGGTTTAAGGGGATTGTCCAACCGGTAGCAGATGGAGTAAAGTTATTTACTAAGGAAATTATTTTTCCATTTGGTTCTATTAAGATTCTTTATATTATTGGTCCATTAGTTTGTTTTATTTGTGCTTATGTTCTATGAATTTTGTTTCCCAGTTTATTAAGATGTTCTTCTTTAAGGCTTGGTTTTCTTCTTTTTCTATGTATTTCTTCATATAGGGTATATGGGGTTTTTATAGTAGGTTGGTCATGTGACTCTCGCTATGGGTTTCTGGGGGCAATGCGTGCTATTGCACAAAGAATTTCGTATGAAGTTTTTCTAAGAACTTGCCTATTTTGTCCTCTTTTGCTAGTTGGTTCTTATAACTTAATAGATTGTCGAGGGGCAGGATTTCCTTGTGTAATTTTGGGACAAGAAGTTCTTTTGTTATGGATTATTTGTATTTTAGCTGAAACTAATCGTGCTCCGTTTGATTTTGTTGAAGGTGAGTCAGAGTTGGTAGCAGGTTATATAGTTGAATTTGGAGGTGTGGGGTTTGCCCTATTAGCCTTGGCTGAGTATAGAAATATGGTCTTTATAAGAATGCTAACTGGAATTTTGTTTTTTGGTTGAATAATAGAGAGGGGGCTCTTGGGGAGACTATTGTTTAGTTCTTTAGTAGTTGGAATTAGGTATTTCATAGTGTGAGTACGTGGGGTGGTCCCTCGTTTCCGTTACGATCTCCTAATAAGATTATGTTGAAAAGTTCTTCTTCCCCTAAGAATTTGTGTTCTGAGGGGTTTTATAGGGGTTCTAGTGGACTTTGATGTCTTGGTGCTAGGTTAAATAAAATTTTGTTTATGTTTGGAATTGTTGGTAGAATAGCGAGTATTTCAAGACTTCTTTTTAGTGTAGTTGGGGTGGTTATTAGTTTTTTAAGACTTAGATCACTTGGGGTATGGGTAGGAATAGAACTGAGGTTTTTGTCAGTTCTATGTTTTGCTAGAGGCTCTAGGGTTGATGAAACTGAGTCAATTATAAAGTACTATGTTGTTCAAGTTTTAGGCTCTTGCATCTGTGCTATAGGGTTTCTTTTTTCAGTAAATTTTCTAGAGGCTGTGTTGGGGCAGTTTTTGATCTTAGTTGGCATATTGGTAAAATTAGGTGTTTTTCCATTCCATTTTTGGGTAGCTCCTGTTGTTGGAAAGTTGTCATGGGCAGGTTGTGCCAGGATTCTCTTACTTCAGAAATTGGTTCCCCTTTGAGTTTTAAGAAATTATATTGTTTTATTTAAAGATTTGAGACGAGTGGAATTTCTTTGTTGTATAACTTCTTTGGTGGGGTGCTTAGGGGGGTTAAATGTATTAAACTATCGTGTTTTGTTAGGGTTTTCTTCTATTCAAAATCTAGGACCTTTGATTTTGTTATGTTGTTGTTATGAGTTTGGTCTCTGAATATATATTTTAATTTACTTTATTTCAACTAGGTTTTTAATAAGGAGACTATGGCAATTAGGGATTTATAGGTTTCAGGATATAATAAAGAGGGGGGGTATTGAAGACCTTTGATGGGTGTCGCTTTATTTTCTCTCAAGAGCTGGGTTACCTCCATTTTTGGGTTGTGCTTTAAAGGTGGTTTTATTAGGGGGGTGTTGAGGGTTTATACCTATTGGAACTGGGTTTTGTGTTATAACTTCATGTATTAGATTAGTGTTTTATTTGAGTGTTGTGTTGTCAATAGTGGTATTCTGGGGAAAATCTTCGTCATTTTTTTTAAAAGGGAAGTATTCTTTTTTAAGAGTGGTGAGGTTATTGGTAAACTTAGTTGGTGGGTTTATTGTGTTTCTAGTGGTAAGATTATAGTGATAATGAGTGTTTGTTTTTTTTTCTTTATTTTGTGTTCTTTGACAGGAAAAATTTTTTCTTAATGTCCTCCTTCTTTATGAATTTTTTATATTGAGATTAGTTTTTTTGTGCATTTATGGGGGGATAATAAAAGTGAATGTGATAGTGGCTTATACTTGCATTATAATTTTGTGTCTAGATGTAAGGGGTGCGGTTTTGGGATTAGCTTTGTTAGTAAATTCAAGTCGAATGGCTAGAAAAAAGAGAGTTCTCTCATTTAGATTTTTAAGTTTTTAAAATTTTAGTTATCTAGAAAGAAGATAACTTTCTTAATAGGGTGTTGTGCCAGAGAAATTGGGTTACTTTGATGAGGTAAAATATGGGAGCTTTCCCCAATACCTTTATATTCTATAAGAAAAAATTAAGTAAGAAAGGAGAAAAATGGTTAAATTGTTTAACTATACGAATTCTAAGAAATTATAGGGTGAGATCAACTTGGATTTGTAGATCCCGTAAGGTTTACTGCAGGGAGTCTAGCGTGTTATCATGATTTAGTAATAGTAGTGGTAGTAATAGTTTTAACTTTGGTTGGGTGGTTTACTACTGTAGTTTTTTTTTCTTGGGTTATGTCAAAGGGGCAGTTAGAGCTATCTAATAAAAAAAATGAAACGTTAGAGGTTGTGTGAACTGTAACACCTGCTTTTCTATTGTTTGGTATCGGATTTGTGTCTCTTATTAACCTTTATTTTATAAATGTAGCAGGTCAAGTGTCTAACACTTTCAGGGCTGTGGGGCATCAGTGGTTTTGGGAATATGTCTATGAGTTAGATTTTAGAAAGAGGGGGGAAGTCCAAAGAGGAAAAAATTCTCAAGGGTCTTATCTTCAGGAGAAGTATACTGAGTGAAAAGAGTTTAGAGACGGGATGGGGAAGATTCTCCCAAGAGAGGTTCCTGACCCTATTAGCTTAGTGGGGTTTTTAGAAGAAAAGCATGGAATTAAGATAAAGAGAACAATAGTTTTACTTGAGTATCTTGAAAAAATAAGGAAGGGTGTTGAATCTTTTATGGGGAGACTTGAGGGGGCTTATCGAGGTTCAAAAGCAGCTTGTGGTGATTATACTGAGCTGATAGCATTAGAGATAGTAAATACCGTTTTGATGGAAAGAAATAGATTATTAAAAGAGATAGTTAGAATAAGAAGTTCATGGGAGAAAATAATTTCAGAAGACCTGAAAGTTTTTGAGAAAACTTATGGTAATTTGTTTAACAAAGTTATACTTGAGCTTGATGAACGGTTGTTTAGAAGAATAGTAGAAGGATTTAGGCGAGTTCGTTATAGGTCTTTATTAGTAGAAGAATCAGACTTAGTAGATAGAACCAATAGAAAATATGGTGGTTTTCGGAAAGCAGAGGTGACTATTCCCTGTTTTATATGCCGTGGGGTTAAGAATGAAGTACTAGTCTCTACAGCTGATGTTATACATAGGTGGGGGGTTCCTGGATTAGGAGTTAAGGTTGATGCAATTCCTGGTCGGGTAAATTCTTTATATGTTACGCCTGAGGTGTGTGGTCTTTTTTATGGGTTTTGTTATGAGTTGTGCGGCTCTGGTCATAGGTCTATACCTATTAATGTGGTTGTTCTAGACGAAGATTCTTTTGAAGAGGCGTTATTCAATACTCAGAAAATAGCAATTAAGGGATTAGATATTCCAAAGGAAGGCTAGGGTTGTGACTTACTTTTGATAATAAGGTGGTATTGGGTTAGTCAGAGCTAGTCTAGTCAAAAATAAATAAAATCATTAAGCAAGGTGTAGTTTATATAAAAATATCAGTTTTGGGAATTGAAGATGTCTAAATTGATCAGCTTGAGTGAAATATATAGGTCGAAAACGTGTAATAGGGATATCTGCAGTAAGGGGGCTAATTTATGATCTTCCTGTTCCGGTAAATTTGAGGAAGATGTGAAATTTTGGGTCACTTTTAGGGCTATGTCTCTCAATTCAACTAATAACTGGGGTTTTATTAACAATACACTATACTGCTAGATCAGCGGAGGCGTTTAATTCAGTTGTTCATATTATACGAGATGTCAATGAAGGGTGGGTTTTACGTGCGGCACATGCAAATGGCGCATCATTATTTTTTATTATGTTGTATCTTCATGTAGCACGAGGATTATTTTTTTTTTCTTTTTTTTCTCGGGGAGCTTGGTGGTTAGGGTCAATCTTATTACTTGTACTAATAGGTGTGGCTTTTACAGGGTATGTTTTACCTTGAGGTCAGATGTCATTCTGGGGTGCTACTGTGATTACTAATTTATTAACTGCTATCCCATCTATCGGGGAATCTTTGGTTCAGTGAGTCTGGGGTGGCATTTGTGTGGGTGATCCAACCTTAAAGCGGTTTTTCACTTTTCACTTTAGGTTCCCCTTTGTTTTGGCCGGCTTGGCTCTTGTTCATATTATTATAATTCATGAGTCTGGAACTAGAAACCCCTTAGGTGTTGATAGGAATGGGGATATAATTCCCTTTCATCCTTATTATACTGTTAAGGATTTAGTGGGGGTGGCTTTAACCCTTACTTTTTTTGGTTTGTGTGTTTGTCTATGCCCTGATTTTTTTTTAGATCCTATTAATTTTGTGCCTGCAGACAGTTTAAAGACACCTTTACACATTCAGCCTGAGTGATATTTTTTGTTTGCATACTCTATTCTTCGAAGAATTCCAAGAAAAACTGGGGGGATTATTGCGTTAGGGGGGTCTGTAGTTGTATTGTTCTTTTTACCACTTTATCCAAAGTCGGTTTTTAAGAGGATTCAGCATAATTTATTAAGAAGAATTCTTTTTTATTTTTTTATTGGGGATTTTATTTTGTTGACATTTTTAGGGATGTGCCCTGTTGAAGAGCCGTATGTGAGGGTTGGAATAGTGGCTACTGCAGGGTATTTCTTCTTTTTTATGATCTATCCGATGAGATGATATATTTATGAGAGAATTTTGTTTCGAGTTGGAAAAAATTTGGTTAAGGTGGGAAGTTAGGGTAACTTGGTAGTTAAAGAAGTGCTATAAAGATTAGAGAGATTTTTTAATAAAAGTATTGGTAAAAAGTTGGTAAAAATAAGATGAGAAAAATGGAAAAAATAAAAATGAGAATTTATTAACAGAAGTTCTTTTTGTATCATGATTTATAGAGATAATAGATATTTTTTTGTTCCCGAAAATTTTAGAGCTACTACACTTCAGGTGTTTGTTTCAAAAAATACTAAAAAGGTTTGGTAGAAGTTATATGCTATATCGAAAAGGTTGATAGCTGGTTAAAGGGAAAATATATTAAAGTATAGAGGTAAAAAAATAATAAAGTAATTATTTTTTACTATTAAGATTTATTAGGTTAAGCTTATAAATAGGTGGAGGAAGAGAGAGAATAAGATAGGATTTATATTGTCCATTCATAAAAAGTTAATAATAAAGTAATCGTGAAAAAAAGTTAGTTTAGTACCCTTTAGTTTATATTAACCAAATATAAAGTTATAAGTATAGGATTAGTAGTTGGTGGATGGAAGAAAAAAAGGTGGGTACCACCTAAGGAAATTTTTATCGCTATTTAGTAAAAAGTGAGAAAAAAAGAATAAGGAGAATTTCTTTAAAGGAACTCGACAAATATGGTCTGTGCCTGTTTAACAAAAACATCGCTTTTTGATTTTTTAGTATAAAAAGTCGGGCCTGCCCGGTGAGCTATATTAAACGGCTGCGACGAGAGTCGTACAAAGGTAGCGCGATAATTTGTCTCTTAATTGGAGAATGGTATGAAAGGTTTGTCGCAGACTGGTTGTCTCTGAAGAAATAGATGAAGTTTCCTTTTAAATGAAAAGGTTTAAATTTTTGTAAAAGACGAGAAGACCCTGCCGAGCTGAATTAAGTTGGAAATTCTTAGGTACGAAGTACTGAGTTTCTAACTAAAATGTAGTTGGGGAGAGCTAAGCTTAAAAGAATAGGTTTAATTATTAGACACAGATCCTCTCAGAGAGAAAGTTGGTAAAAGCTACCGCAGGGATAACAGCGTAATTTTTCTTGAGAGATCGTATTGAGGGAAAAGTTTGCGACCTCGATGTTGGATTAGGAAAACTTCTTGGTGCAGCAGCTAAGAGTGGTAAGACTGTTCGTCTTTTAAATTCTTACATGATCTGAGTTAAGACCGGCGTAAGCTAGGTTGGTTTCTATCTTTAGTTATTACTCCTATTGTACGAAAGGATCCAGGTGTTAAGTTTTGAAAAACTTTATTGGTTAATTAGATTAACTTAAAAGAAAATGATGAGGGATTTGTTTAGTGTGTTTGATTACTCTTTGGGAAGGGTAAACTTAATTGAGTGTATTGTCCCCTGGCATGGGGGTCTTTTACTTTTATTTTATGTGTGTTGTTTTATGGTGTATTTTTACGATTTAAGAGATTTAGAGAGGGTGGTTTTTTTCTTAACTGATGCTATTGTAGTAAGAATGCCAGAGGCGTCAAAGATTAGTTCTGTAACCCCCCATCTAATGGTGAGGTTGTTTATATACTTATTAAGTGTTTGTGTGATAGGGGTGTTTCCATATAGTTTTCCTCTCGGGGCACATGTAGTAATTAGAATAGGTTTAGCATTTCCGTTTTGGTTTATAACTTTTGCCATAAATTTAAATGTAAATTGGCGGTTAGCTTGAATTAAGAGGGTTTGTCAGGGAAATTCTTTTTTTACTAGGTTGATCGTTATCGCTTCAGACTGTTTAAGAATTTTAATTCGGCCTATTACCTTATCTGCTCGATTAAGATTAAATGTTTTAATTGGAAGAATTATTTTAAAAATTGGGTCTTCTTTAGCTTTAGGGGTTCTTTTTCCTGTAAGGAATAGTTTAGTTTTAGGGTTATTTTTTATTGTTTTTAGAGTTTGTTTACTGTTAGCAGAGTTCTGTGTAATGTGTCTACAAACTATGGTGTTTTATGGTTTAATAATTTCTTATTTATCGGAAGTTTTAATGAAACCTGAGTAAAGAAGGAGTTATAAGAAAACTTAGATGTGGTGGTTTGGGGATTCTAGAAGATTTTTAACTTGCTTTTACAGAGTGTTGGGAATGTTTTTTTTTATTTTTATTTTAGGAATAGCTCTTCTAGGGTTGGCTTTTGTAGTTAGTCAAAAGTGTCGCTATGAGGGGGGGAAGTTAACCAGGTTTGAATGTGGGTTTGATCCATTAAGAAGAAGGCGTACACCCTTTTCTCTTCGTTTTTTTCTTCTTGCTCTTCTTTTTTTGGTTTTTGATTTAGAGATAATTTTATTGTTTCCTTATATTTTTAGTGTAATAAGAGTGTATAGAAAAATAAGAGTTATTGGAAAAATGTGAGGTCTTATTTTCCTAGCGGTATTGGTATTGGGCTTAATACATGAGTTGAATGAAGGAACTTTAGATTGAGAATTGGATTAAGGGGTGTGTAGTTTCTACATAAAAGAAAAAGTGTATCTATGTGTATGAAATGCTGCGGGAGTTTATTTTTTCTCTTGTCTAGTATTAGTGGTTTTTATAATAAAGGTGGGCTTGGGTGAGGGTCTACGTTTAGTGATTGAGTGAGAGAGGAGAGAGAGGTTTTTGAGAGAGGTGGGGTTTTCTATAATGATAGATTGGGTTAGGTGTCTGTTTGTAGTAAGGGTGTTATTCATTTCAGGGTGTGTAAACCTTTTTAGTGGTTTCTATATATCTCATGAGACATTTTTAAAGCGTTTTAGTCATATTTTGCATGCTTTTGTTTTATCAATAGTTATTTTAATTTTATTTCCTGGGTATTTAGGCTTAATGGTTGGGTGAGACGGTTTAGGGGTTGTTTCGTTTTTGCTTGTAGTGTATTATATAAATAGAGGTTCTCTTTCAGCTGGAATAATTACGGCCATTAGAAATCGAATTGGGGATGTGTGTTTTATTTTAGCTATCGGTCTCTTTAGTTCTTTCTTAAGTTATAGGTTGAGTGGGGGTGACGTGTTTGAATTAATAATTTTAGGTGTATTAATTATACTGGGTAGAATAACAAAGAGGGCTCAAGTTCCTTTTTCTGCATGGCTTCCTGAGGCGATAGCTGCGCCTACACCAGTCTCAACCTTAGTTCATTCTTCTACCCTGGTAACTGCTGGGGTTTATGTTTTGATTCGGTTTAGGGATTATTTAGGCGAGGCTGAAAAGTCTATTCTAATAATTTTGTCAATGATGACTATTTTGCTAGCGGGGAGGAGTGGTGTGTTCGAAGTAGATATAAAGAAAGTCGTTGCTTTATCTACTTTAAGCCAAGTTGGGATAATGATGTTCACTATTTCTATAGGGGCAAATGTTGTGGCTTTTTTCCATTTACTAGTTCACGCGTTTTTTAAGGCTGGAATATTTATATGTGTAGGCGGTGTTATTTTTTACAGGGGGTACCAAGATGCCCGGTTTTTGGGGGGTGTATGATTTAAGCTACCTATAACTGGGTGTCTATTAATATTTAGAAATCTTTCTTTGATGGGGTTCCCGTTTTTATCAGGATTCTATTCTAAAGAGCTTATTGTAGGAAGATATCTAGTAGGTCATTGTAGCCTTGTGAGATTTTTATTATTGTTTTTATCATTAGCATTTACAGTATTTTATGCGTTCCGTCTTATAATATTAACCGTTCGCGATGGTGGTTTATCAGGTGAGACTCACTATAAAATGGAGAGGGGTTTTTATATGTTGTCTTTGATTTTTATGGCTAATGGTTCTATTTCTATAGCTGTAGTAATACAGAGTTATTTTACTTTTGTTATTAGAAGAAACATTGGTAGGAGGTTTCTTCGAGGGGATATTTTTTATCTAGCTTTAGGGATGGTGATTTTAACCTCATTTAACATTTTTTTATTTATGCTTTTGGGAAGGGGGGCTGTTTTTAATAACATAATAAAAAGGTTCCTTAGGAAAATGTGATTTCTGAGACCTTTGAGAGGGGGGGTCATTAGAAGAAGATTTTTAGCGGCGGTATCTCGCTTTGTTAGGTTTGTAGAGATAGGGTGTGTCCGAGGGTACATCTGGCAAAACGGGTTGAAAGGAGCTGTGTTTTCTGTAAGGGAAAAATCTCGGAAAGTAAATTTTTCAATATTAGGAATAGTTTTATTCTATTGCTTTTGTTTCGTAGCTATAGTATTTTTGTAAAAAATCATTTGATGAGGAAGACTAAAATTTTTAATTAGAGTTGGTTAAAAACCAATAAGTTTGTTTATACTAACAAATTTAGAAGAGAGTTTGAGAAAATTAGTGTCGTGAAAAGTTTTACTTAGCTGTAAGCTAAAGAGCTCAAAAATTCAAAAGGGGGGGAGTGAGCGGTAAAAGAGTTGAATTTCTCTCTATAAGAAGGGATAGTTGGTTTATTCCTTAAATAGAGGTTAGCCCCCCTGTTAGGGCCTGCTTTTATAAAATGAAGTTAAGTTTGTTATAAAAGTGTGAAGAAAAGTGCTTGGGATCAGAAAAACCTCAATATTTTTCTTTTTGTTCTAAGATCAAAGTGGTAGTACGACTGAGAGAAGCTATTTTTGATCAAAAAGTGCCGATTTGGGAAAGTTTCCATATACAGAATCCGTAGTCTTAAATAGAGATAGGTAGAATAGGTATAACCATATAACTTAATTTTTACAGAAATTGGGGTAAGGGGTTGTAAGTGTAGTGTGGGCCGGGGGGGACCACACTATGAATAACTGCTGCGGGGGTGGGAAAAATAAAAGTTATTTTGTTGGTGTTAGTAAGTGTTTTACTATGTGAAGCCTACTTCTCAAATAGCTCCACTGTAAGGAGTACCATACGTATGGCCGTATAATCAAAATGAGGTTCACTCCTTTGAGAAAAACTCAAAGAGGGGGGGGGAAAGGGGGGGGGTCCCCAAAAAATTCCTTTTTTTTGGACCTATTTCCTAAAAAAATAATAAAAAAATCAATTAATTGATTTTTTTATTAAAAAATTTTCTAAAAACAATCTGTACTTTTTGTTTAAAAATTTTTTTATCAAAAAAATAAAAAAAAAATAAAAGTAAAAAGATATTGGGAAAAAGTTGAGATAAGTTCTAGAAAGCGAGGGAGCAGAGATTATTAATCTCTACGGGCGGACGCCCGCTCACTTCGGCGGGGGAAATGGGCACTCCTAACCCAGACTTCCCCCCCCGTTTTGTGTTCGACATCTAGGTGACTTCGTTTGAATACTTCGTAGGGCTTTTTCTCAATATCGAAATGGTGAAAAATCTTTGAAAAGATTCATCTTTGAAAAGATTTTTTTAAAAGTGGGGGGAAGAGGTTATAGACCAACTACCTCTGACACCCACTTTTAGTGGCTTTTTAAAAAAAGGCTCACACTTTTTCGCTAATTTTTGGCCAAAATTAACGATTTTTGTCGATTTTTGAAATTTTTTTGTTATATTTGGGTCAAATTTGGGATTCTTTTATAAGTGGTTTTTGTTTCTTTAAAAATAATATTATCTAGGAGAGTTGGATTTTACCTAGGGTTTTGTAAAGTGGTATGGGACAAAAGATAAGAGGAAGGACTCCAACTAGAAGAAAATGTCTGTTCAGAAATTAGTGGTGATTAAACGGCAGGTGATAAAACCTGTTTAATGCGGGGAAGTTGACCGTGGGACGCTAGAAAAATACAATAAAGAGAGAGAGAATGGGGGAAGTTGACCGTGGGACGCTAGAAAAATACAATAAAGAGAGAGAGAATGGGGGAAGTTGACCGTGGGACGCTAGAAAAATACAATAAAGAGAGAGAGAATGGGGGAAGTTGACCGTGGGACGCTAGAAAAATACAATAAAGAGAGAGAGAATGGGGGAAGTTGACCGTGGGACGCTAGAAAAATACAATAAAAGGTTAATAAAATTAACTATGGCACAGTTTGCTCCTATTTTTTGTTTTTTCGTTTTTATGGCTTTATGGTGCGGTTTTGTGGTTGTTATATGTACTTTATGGTGGAGCGCAAAGCGGCCTTATAGGTTTTAACTAGGATTAGCTATATCCTTATAATAAGATGTGCCCATATTTTGTGGGGGTTTGGGTTTGAAAATGTGGGTTGGTTAATTTTAGTGTGCGGGTTCAGCCTTTTGGTGAGTTTATGAAGATTACCAGGAATGAGATATATTTTAATGAGAGAATGAATTGGGACAGATGAGATGGGTTTATTGATGGCTATTCTTTGCATTTTGGTGGTAATAGTTAGTGCAGTTAGGAGGTGTAAGGATGTAAAAGGGGAGGTTGGGAGAGAAGTAGGAGGGTTCAGAATTGTGGAAATAGTTGGTACTGTTGGACTAAGAAGTCTTTTCTTTTTTCAAGTGTGTAGATGAATAGATTTTTATTTTTTCTTTGAATTTTCACTTATTCCAACCTTTTACATAATTTTGAAATGGGGATATCGGCCTGAACGGTTGCAAGCGGCTACTTTTATAGTTATTTATACTGTTAGTTCTTCTTTACCTCTCTTTATGGGGCTGGTTTGGTTTTGAACATGTGTTGGGAGAGATAATATACTTTTGGTAAAAATAGTAAGAAGCTTTTATAGGGCTGATATGAAGTGGCCTTGATTGGTTATGTGTTTAGGGTTTCTGATTAAACTACCAGTTTATGGGGTTCATGGGTGATTGCCAAAGGCTCATGTGGAAGCGCCTTTAAGGGGTTCCATACTTTTGGCAGGTATTTTACTTAAATTTGGTGGGTATGGAGTTATTCGTTTTATGTGGTTTGCTGATATTATTATAAGTCAAGTGGTTTATTTTATTTTAGTGATTTCAGTGTGGGGTGGTGTGCTCAGAAGTGTTGCATGTTTATGCCAGAGAGATTTAAAGTCTCTTATTGCTTACTCTTCTATTGGTCATATAGCTATGGGGTTGGGAGCCCTGTTAACTTTTTATAGGGTAGGGAAAATTTCTTGTGTATGCATATTGTTTGCTCATGGATTATGTTCCCCTATTCTTTTTTCTTTAGCGGCTAGTTCTTATGATGTTTGTGGGTCCCGTAATGTATTATTAACAAAGGGAATTTTACGTGTGTTTCCATTATTTTCGGGGTTGTGGTTTATGTTTTGTATTATTAATATAGGTGTGCCCCCCTCTTTAAATTTTTTTAGGGAGGTTTTTTGTGTTGGGGGTATAATATGAATGAGTTTTTTGCTGGGGTTAATGGGGGGGTGTATATGCTTTATTGCTGGTTGCTATTGTTTGGTGGTTTATAGCTTGGTCAGGCATGGGAACCCAAGTGTAATAATTAATAGGGGCGTATTTTTGAGAGCTCGCTATATTTTCTGTGGAATTTTTTTAGCTTTTTTTTTACTCTTTGGGGGGTTGTGTTTGGATTTATTTTTCGTTTAGCTAAGCTAGTTTAATAAAAATGTTTTTTTGTGGGGAAAGAGATAGCGGTTTCCGCTGGTTAGTTTTCTTATGGTGTAAGGTTAATAACACATCGGATTTTCGTACCGAAGATGAAATTTTCTAAGGGGTCTTCTATTGGATAATGGTTAGTTTGAACCTAACTTTAGGGTGTTCGACTCACTCAAGGCCTTTATTATTAAGGAAAGGCGGCTGTTGAAGTGTCAAGTTGTAACCTTGGTTATGGTTTAATTCCCCTTTTCAAGTGGAGGTAAAAATAAACTAATATAAGTTGTTTGGTTCATGCCCAGAATATAGGGGTTTCCCCTTTTTTACAAGAAGACAATAGATTTTGGTGAGGTAGTTTATAAAAATGTGAGTTTGTCAATCTTGAGATACCTTTATGGTTCTTACCTTTGTTAGTAGGAATAAACTAAGATAAGTTGTTTGGTTCATACCCTGATCATAGAGATATTCTCTTTCCTATTATTTTAGAGATTTTAGTTATAGTTTGTTGTTTAGGCTCGATAAACATTATAAGTCGTTTTGATCACCCAATATATTTTGGGTTTGCTCTCTTAATTTTGGTAGCTTCTATAAGGGGGGTGGTGAGAATATATAGGGGGATCTATGGGTTTATGCTTTTTATATGTATCGTAAGTGGGATTTTAGTGGTTTTTGCTTACAGTGTTGCATTGGTTCCTCTTATATTAGAAGGTAATGAGAGGGAGATTTTGTTCTTTCAACAAAAAAAGAAGATAAAGTTAATAGGGGTGTTCTCTATAGGGTGGGTCATGAGCATTATAAGAGTTTTTTTAATTGTGGGTTTATTTTTCGTAGGTAATTTTATTGATGGATATTCTGGTCTAAGGTGTTTTCAAAGGGCCCTCTATGTTTCTAATGATTGGGGGATTGCAATAACTTTGTTTGGGGTGTTACTATTTCTTGTTATAGTCTTTAGAGTTGGAATTGCTGGAAAATACAGAGGTGCACTTATTAAGTAGTATCAGTCTGGTCTAAACAATAGGTAAGTCTTTGTAGCTTAAGAAAAGCGGGAAGCTTTTAACTTCTTGATGCATGTGTGCCGGGGGCTCAGGGAATAGTATAAAAAAGTATATTTTGTTTACACCAAAGAGGAGAAGTTTCTTCCCTGAGGAAGTTTTGATAGTTTAAATAAGAATACAGCTTTGAAGCTGCTGTGGTGGTTTTATTCCTCAAAATAAAGAGTGTTAAGTTAAATAAAAGACTATGATATTTCAAGTATCAAAGTGGGGTACCACACTTTAGAGTGGGTGGTGTAATATAGCGTGTGCGATTTCGGGTCGTGAGGAACAGACTTTGTCTCACTCTATTAAAATTGATCTATTAAAATTGAAGTGGCAGAAATATGCGTCAAGTTTAAGCCTTGAAGATGGGATTGAGTTATGTTCCCCTTCAGTAGGTAATAATAGTATAAGTAAGTATTTCTGTCTTCCAAACAGAGGGTTCAAGGGTGGATTATTACAAGAATAGAAGAGTGTGGTGTGCACGTGGAGTTTTGGGTTCCAAGGAGATAAATCAAATTGTTTTCTATTATTACGATTAGACCTTAGTTCATTTAGAGAATGTTTGACTGTTAATCAAAAGGAAACAAGAGTTAGGTTTAGGGGTTAGTAGTTAATAATAATAATAAGAGTTTTGTAAACTTTAGTAAGCTGGGTCTCTAGCCCTTAGGCCTTTTAGTTTATAGAAAATGTTAAATTGCAAGCTTAACGAAAGAGTGTTCTAAAGGTTTGGAAAATTAGTACTTTAAAGAAAAGGTCAGATTTGCAATTTGAAATTGGTATTCATTTACTCTAATTTGAGGAGAAAGGTAGGTCATGACTGGATTTCTAATCTATTTCATAGGCAGTTCGATTCTGTTTCTTTCTCTATTGCACGTACAGGGTTAACTGTTTTACCAAGAAGTCCTTGGCCAATTTTTGTATCTTTAGGGGTTTTAGGGGTAGTATCTAGATTCATTTGTGCTATTCATGGGGGAATGACGTTTATGAGTTTATTAATAGCTGAGGCGTCTTGAGTATTTTTATTAGGGTCAGTATTTGGATGGTGGAAAGACATGCTTTATGAAGGTAATTTAAAGGGGTTTTATACTTCTCGAATAAAGCAGAATTTGTGGTGAGGTTTTATTATATTTGTTACTTCAGAGGTGTTTTTTTTCTTCTCTTTCTTTGTAAGATGATTTTATCTTGGTGTGGGTGAGAAAAGTCAAATTCTTTTAGGAAGATGGCCTCCTGAAGGTATCTCTCCTATTGATCCGTGGGGGATTCCTCTTGTTAATACTATTTTACTTGTAAGATCGGGGTTTTGTGCTGGTTGATGTAAGAAGTGTGTGGTTGCTATGAGAAAATTTGCACCTATTGGTTATAATAGGGGGCATGTGGGTCGAGTGTTTCTTGTAAGAGAAAGTGGCATTAAGATACAGGGAGTAATAGGGGACCGTTTAAGAAAAGCATTTCCTCATTGTTATTGGGGAGTTGAAAACAAGAGGAAAAAGTTAATAAGAAAAAAATATTTACGTAATCTTCGGGTAAATGCCCTATTTTCTATAGCTTTATCAGTTGGTTTAGGTGCTATTTTTCTCTATCTTCAGTCTCTTGAGTATTCCTGGTCTAGGTTAACTTTTAGTGATAGAACATATGGGGGTTGTTTTTTTCTTTTAACTGGTTTTCATGGTATACACGTAATTGTTGGTGTGTGTTTTTTGAGGGTTTGTTGGGTTCGAATTTATTACAATCATTTTACATTTCGTCGTTCATATATTGGGCTTGAATGTGCAATTTTGTATTGGCATTTTGTAGACGCTGTCTGGATTGGCTTATTTATTTGCGTTTATCTATGGCCTCATTTTACTTAGGGGGTATTAAGAAATTATAGAGTAAAGAATATATAAAAGCCTTTGAACAAAAAAACATGTTTTGGGGTCTAAAAGATTGTACTGCCCATGATACCACATTGGTTATCCCCTTGATTGCACATGGTATTAAAAAGAGAATTGAGAGGTCTACTATAAGCAAAATAAAGAGTTGAGGATAAGTGATTAGGTTTTTGGAAAACTTAAATTAAAGTTTATTCGGAGGTTGTAAAATTGAGTTTTATAAAGGTCGGTTGGTAACCTTAGTGAGCTTTAGATTGTTTTAAACAGATTTGCGTAGTTTTTTGCAATTGCCTTTTAGAAAATCTATAATGGGCACGTTTTTAGGACTCGACACCAGTGCGGAGCATTAACATAATATGAAGACATAGAGTAAGTAATGGGGAGTGAGAGGTGATAAATATGAGTGCCAGCAATCGCGGTTAGTCTTATCTTCTCCAGCCATTGAATTATCATATAAAAGTAAAAGTGGAAAAAAAACTCTTATCTGCGGTAGATACGGTAAAATGTGGCTGCTAAGAAAAATTCTTGAAGAGAGTTAAAGTAAGATTGTTTTTAATATAAAACCTTATAAGGCTGCGTAGCTGAGACGGGGATTTGTACCCCAGTATTAATGCTCTTGAATAATGTGTGGGTACTACGAGCAAACGCGCTTAAAAACCAAAGAGGTTGGCGGTATTCCAAATCCGGTTAGGGGAACTTGGCGATTAAATCGATGAACCTCGAAAATTTTACCCTTAGTTTTCTTTGCATACCGCCGTTGAGACAAGCTTTTGGGGGTCGAAGAACTTAAACGCAAAATATAAAAAATATTTAAAGGAGAGCTGTTTGAAGCTTTTAGTTGGGGTTTCTATAAAAATTCAGGTAAACGTGTAGGTTCTAAGGGGTTTAGCTGAGTTACATTTTTTTATAATAAGGCGGATGTCCAGGTTTAAACTGGATTGAAGATGTACTTGTTAGTAAAATTTTTTATAAAAGAAATTTGAATAGAGTTATGGAATGCGTACAAATCGCCCGGCGCCCTCGAATAGTTTAAATTGAGGTAAGTCGTAACATAGTAATGCTAGTAGAAACTGGTGTTAAGCAAACTAAAAGGAGTTAGTTAGAATCTAATATTAAAGGTGTTA